TAATTTGAATTAAATTTGATGTCTAAACCGAAGTAGTTTTTCAAAATCGAAAAGAATTTTTGTAATTGTAATAAAAATAAATCAAAAATGAAGCTATTATTATCTTATCCATTATTATCTTACTTACATCAAGAATTTGATTATACCCACTTGTTGATATTATGGAGGATCCAAATAAGGTTTTTCATTTACGAAAAACAGTTATAATCGGAAAACGAGGCGATATAGATTGGGTCTATTCAAAAATTTGAATGTTTTAATCAAGGGTTCATACGGAAAACCTTGTCGGATTTTATCAATTATTTAGTATTAGAATATTACAATCATTTTTCTTGAAAAAATCATTCATTTTTCTAGGACAAGATGAACGCTCTCATCGAAAACTTACAGCAGCTTGCCAAACAAAGGCTAAGAGAAAAAAGAGTAGAGGTATGACTGGCATAAAATCTACGATTGGACTCAAAAAAGCGTAAGCCTCAGGTAATTTGACGAAGAAAAAACTACTCGAATAAAGGGCAGAATTAAGACAGATCAAACTAAAGATATTAAGCATAACAGACATTTTTTTTTTATTGCATTTTGATTGAGTTATTGATAGAAAGAAAAATTGAAGCAAAAAATCCTTCTTTTTTTTTGAACTTACTCACTCAATCAAAAAACCTTCTACTCTCCATTGAGAATAGAAGAAATTCTACTTTCATACAATATCTTAATGGAATTCTATATAATGATCAATAAATTCATTTGAATTCTATACCTACATGTGCAAAATACTAACAACAGAATCGAAGAGATTTTTTCGTTAGTTGGGCTAGAATTGACGAACAATCAATAACAATATTAGTCTTTATTAGTGTAGAATAGAAATATAAGTGGGGCGTGGCCAAGTGGTAAGGCATCGGGTTTTGGTCCCGCTATTCGGAGGTTCGAATCCTTCCGTCCCAGAACATATGTAATTTAAGATTGCATTTTAATGTTTCTAAAGTTTAATATTGTATATAAAAAAGTGAATTCTTTCTGCTAATGATTTTAACCAAAATGAATCTTATTTTTTTTTTCACATTTGATCAAATAAAGGAGAATAAGTGTTCAAATGATATGCTGATACAAGCGAATCTGTTGGAGATTTAGGCAAGATGGGGTTATAGATTACGATTACACGAATTTGAATTTCAAAAAAAGTTTGCCTTTAATCATATATACAATACATCTCCTATATATTCATATATAATATAGAAAGTAGTTATTTTTTTTTATTCATCCCAGAAAATAAATTGGATTTTTCCAATCTAATCTATTAGTAAATTTCGATTTTTTTTATTAATTCTTAATTTATTATTAAATTAAGGGTTAAGCTCAAAACGAAAACATGAATTTTTATTTTTTAGGGATGTCATCCTTATTGTAAAAAAATTAACATTATATCACTAATAATATCTTATAATAACGTAAGATATATTCCATATCCATGTATTGACTGGCCTGACTGAACCAATGACTATTCATGATTTCATAATTGAATCAACCGCATACTGGTTCCAAATTTGAGGAATGTTATGGTAAAACTTCGTTTGAAACGATGTGGTAGAAAGCAACGTGCGACTTGAAGGACATGATCCGTTGTGGATTCTGATATCCATCATTCTATAATAAAGTATGCTCTTGACTCGACATCCTTTGTTCTGTTCTATTCGAACTCACATTGCATGGGTATAATGAAAATAGTACATGATGGAGCTCGAGTAAGAAGGTATTAAGCTATTTGTCAAGGGAGAAAGGTCTAGGGTTAGTGTCAATCAATAAGCGAGAACAACTTCGTAAGTATATTTTGGACAGAGAAATCAAAAGGATCAAAATAAAAATAATTTCAAATCCTAAAGGAAAATCATTTGTTGGAATTGATAAAACCTTTTTGATAAAATGCAAATTATATATATCGTTGGGAATCTGCTGTCCATATGATTCTATTCTTTGATAGAATGAAATAACAAAAAAGGCATGTTGCTGCCATTTTTGAAAGGATTCAAAATCAACGAAGTAATGTCTAAACCCAATGATTCAAAAAAAAAGATAAAAATTTCCGGAACAAGGAAATGCCCTTTTAATTGTTAATTGTCGCAACAATTGGATTTGGATCATAATACCGAATTCAAATTGATTCTAAATGAGACACTAAAGGGTATTTGAGACTGCTCAATAAATGAAATACCAAAGGATTTTCTTTTGAGCTATTTGCGAGTTATTCAACTTGAGTTATGAGTATAGAAATGATTTTTTTAGGAAATAAAGAGATGAAAAGGAATTAATTCTTAGTCTAATTCATTTGATGATTTTATGGACTTATTTGATTGGGCATTCTAATTTATATATACCTAACTTTGAATCATTTTTCTCGAGCCGTACGAGGAGAAAACCTCCTATACGTTTCCAGGGGGGGGTGTTGTTGATCTAATCTATCCCAATGAGCCGTCTATCGAATTGTTGCAATTGATGTTCGGTC